AGCGATGCCGTCGCCTACTTGAAGTACGGTACCGATATTTACAATCTTGACTGCTCTATTGTATTGCTCAATACGTTCACGGATAATATTACTAATTTCGTCGGCTCTAATTGTTACCATGAGTATAATTTTTTTTAGTTAAAGAAAAAAAAACGATGCCTACAGGAAAAGGACTAATCAGTTATTTCTGCCATCGCCTCAAACGTGTCAATATTTTCACTAATGGTACGTAAATGTAACTCCTTGTTCAAAGAACTATTCAGAGTGCCTCGAGCTCCTTTTAAAACTTGTTGGAAAACCTGTTGTCGGACTTGCTGAACCGCCCTTTGGTGGTCAAAACGAATGGTTTCATTTTTGTAATTTTCTAATTCTTCCAAAGTGTTATAAGTTGACTTAATCAAATTCAATTTTTCTCGTTCTATCTCCGAGTATCCATTCACTCGAAATTGATCTGCTTCCCTTTCGACTTTCCGTAAGCGAGCCCGGGCCTTTTCCAGCCGTTGAATGGCCCCCCCCTGCAGTTCCTCTGAATTTTGAATAGTATTCAGGATCTTCCGTTTTCGATTATCTAATAAATCACTTAATGAAAGTAGATTATCTTTCCATTCATCTCAAAACTTACATGATCCCTTCCCGAACCAAACATGAATTTTTCGATTCATTTGGCTCTCACACTCAATTACTTCAACTTTTTAAGTATGGGGGCAATTCCCATATCTTTTTTTTTAATGTAATGAGCCTATCCTCTACCTCTCTTCTCTATTCATATTCCAAGATGTCGCGACTAATCACTAATCCAAGACCAGAATATTTTGAGGACTCTTCTGACGGAACAAAACAAAAATATTGAATTGTCAGCAAAGTTGTTTCTTTTTTTCGTCAAATCCAAAGAATTCTTCTTACTTTCTATTATACACAGGTCACCGATTCAGCATAAAAAGCGGTTGATTGAAATATTTCAAATATTTTGCATTCCAATAAAAGAAAAGGCTCAAATAATTTTATCGAAATGAGTGTTTTATATCGAAAAAAAAAACAAATTCCAATTTTGCAAACATTTCTATTCTATATTAATATAGTAGTAGAAAGAGTACCATGCTGCGTCTGGACTTAAAACAGTTTGGTTTAGCTTTAACCATGTTAATGACCCCACACTATTGGTTTGGTTGATAGAGAATCAAAGTAGATTTACCAATGAATCACGAAATGCTATGGTTCTTAAATATGATTTGAAATTGATTCAGAAGTAATTCGCGGAATCGTGCACCTTTTTCGATCTAGTTATAATGAAAAAAAGTACAGCTGGTTGGATCCAGCCTATTCTTGAAATAAACAACTCGCACGCACTCCCTTTCCAAAAAAGATCAATACACCAAGGACTACACTTAGATTTATTGGATTTGTTGCTAAAATATCGGTATTAAACCCGAAACTCCCGGCAAATGACCAGCGAACCAAGGAAACGAAAGAATCGGTTATATTTTTCATATTATCTCCTCTTTTAGATAGACTAAAAAAAAATACGTAATTTGCATATTTATAGGATTAAACAAAGGGATTCGCAAATAAAAGCGCTAATGCTACAACCAGTCCATAAATTGTTAAAGCTTCCATAAAAGCCAGACTAAGCAATAAAGTACCTCGTATTTTTCCCTCCGCCTCGGGTTGTCTCGCGATACCTTCTACAGCTTGACCCGCAGCAGTACCTTGACCTACTCCAGGTCCAATAGAAGCAAGCCCGACGGCCAACCCAGCGGCAATAACAGAAGCGGCAGAAATCAGTGGATTCATGATAAGTTCCTCGCACTAAAATAAAGAAATAGTTAATGATACAATCGTCCAATGAATTATGACTTAATTATTCCATCGCTAAGATTCATCCAGTCGAAATAACTAAGAACTCGGAATTGAAGTAATAATAATATTAGTATTAAACCATAAAAGCTACTTCGATATCTCTTTTTTAGTTCCGATCCACAGGATTTTTGTGAATCCATACAACTTTTGTTCTTCCATTTCTTCTTTCCAAACCCTTTTTAATTCTTCGTTCGTTAGTTTTCTTTATTTCATTGCTTTATTCATTCACATTCAATTCACAGGCAAAGACGAAACCAAAGAATTTCTATTGGAATCTCTATCTAAGTTCACAATAGTAGGGCGGATTAGATATATCTTTAGTTGATATATAACTATCAATATCTAATATCATATATACATGTCTTTCTTCCATAACGTAAACCAACTATTCATATCTTCATATCTTAGATTCAAACTATTCGTATCTTAAAGTCAATCGTATTCTAGAATCATTCTTGGAACCATACACAAGAGTTGGCTTAGAGTCATTAGATCCCATATACCCAATTCTGTTCCCCCCTCCCAATCAACCCATTTTTTATGAATCTCGTTTGGCGAATCATTGCATAGAAATAAACATAAGTATTTTATTCCGGTAAGGTCATTCACTTTAATTATTTATTAATATTTAATATTTTCTTTTGGTCAATCGTTGAATTGAATAAAATCAACTAAAATGGGAATCATTCTAGAAAGCATCTTTCTTTTTCTTTTTTTTTTTTAATCACACACCGTGTAAATTGTGATACTATGATACTATAAGAATTTTTATTCAAATAATGACTCCTTTTATTTGAATTGAATGAACAAAACAATAGAATGATAATATTCGTTGGCAGGAGTATGATATAATAAAGCCAAACATGAATTTTAGGAAAAAGATCTTTTTGATCTCTTTCCTTTTTTACAATTCCCCAATATCAGAATTTTTTTTCTATGACTCTTGGTCGTATATCCCGTACTTGTCTATTTCTATTTGTATATTGATGTTTCCTAAGTGGATTATCTTTAGTTACGCATACACTGCGTTATTCTAAGCTAAAAAAAAAAAAAGAGACTATTTCGAAAACTAGTCAATGATGGCCCTCCATAGATTCGCCTATATAAGCCGCCGCTAAAGTTGCAAAAATAAGAGCTTGAATACCGCTTGTAAATAATCCAAGGAACATCACAGGTATAGGAACCACTAAAGGTACTAAAGAAACAAGAACAACAACTACTAATTCATCAGCTAATATATTCCCGAAAAGTCGAAAGCTAAGTGATAAAGGTTTTGTGAAATCTTCTAAAATGTTAATGGGTAAAAGAATTGGAGTCGGTTGAATGTATTTACTGAAATAACCTAATCCCTTTTTAGAAAGACCTGCATAGAAATATGCTACTGACGTGAGCAAGGCTAAAGCAACGGTAGTATTGATATCATTCGTAGGTGCAGCTAACTCCCCATGGGGTAACTGTATTATTTTCCAAGGTAAAAGAGCACCGGACCAATTCGAAACAAAAATAAATAGAAACATAGTTCCAATAAAGGGAACCCATGGACCATATTCTTCTCCAATCTGAGTTTTGCTCACGTCTCGAATAAATTCAAGGACATATTCGAAGAAATTTTGACCGGCAGTCGGAATAGTTTGTGGATTCCGAACAGCTATAAGGGCTGAACCTAATAAGATAGCAATTACAACCCAAGAAGTAATAAGTACTTGGGCATGGACTTGTAAACCTCCTATTTGCCAATAGAAATGTTGGCCTACTTCCACACCGGATATATCGTATAACCCTTTTAGTGTGTTACTGGAACATGATATAACATTCATATTGCCCTCTAACAGAAATAGAACTTTAAAAAGAATTATTTTGATTCAACCCTCTCCCTTTCGACTTGTATACTTTAATTAGAATTATCCGTTTTGAATACCCGCTAATCACATAATATCCACGGTTTTTTTATTTCTTTTCTTTTATGCGATTCAAGAAGAGTAACCGATTCCAAAAATCCATGTAGTTACAAAAAAAAGTGATTTATCTTATTATTAATCAAGGATTTCGTATATAGCTAGAACGACCCTCACAAATTGCAAATACAAATTTATTAAGAATTAATCGGATTGAAGCTATAGCGTTATCGTTTGCTGGAATCGAAATATCTGCTAGATCGGGGTCACAATTTGTATCAATTAAACAAATTGTTGGAATTCCCAAAGCGAGACATTCTCGAAGAGCCGTATATTCTTCTTGCTGATCAACGATGATTACAATATCCGGTACCCCCGTCATATATGGAATCCCGCCCGGATACGTTTGCAAGCGTGATAATTGTCTCTTCAGGATAGCTGCATCTCTTTTTGGAAGACGGTTGAGTCTCCCCGTCTTTTGTTCCGCTCTCAAATCCCTGAACTTATGAAGTCTCGTTTCTGTAGTGGACCAATTCGTTAACATACCACCGAGCCTTTTTTTTTTTAATATAATATAATGACACCGGGTTCTTATTGCAGCTCGTGCTACTAAATCCGCTGCTTTATAACAAGCTTCTGATAAAAAACGAGCAGTTCTTGTCAGATTTGTAATATGAATACCTTTATGTTTTGCTGAGATATACGGTGACATTCTAGGATTCCATTTCCTAGTACCATGACCAAAAGGAATTCCTGCTTCCATCATCTCTTCAAAATTTAGGATTCCATTTCCTAGTACCATGACCAAAAGGAATTCCTGCTTCCATCATCTCTTCAAAAAAGATTTGATAAAAAAAAGAGACGAGGTGCCCTGAAATAAATAATTGTTCCAATGGAACCTTCTCTTCTACCAGAGATTGGCCATTGATACACAATCCAGGCCATTCATGACTTTCTATTCGTTATTATCTTTCTTTTCTTACTATTAATAAATCAAAGGATCAAAAATAGTTAAGAGAATACGCTCCTTAGGACTCATTAAATCCTCTAAACGATTGTTCTGATGTATCATGTAAAGTCTTTGAAATGCAAAAGTCTAATAATTCTCTGTGGTGTAAGAAAATATCTATCATCCCCCCCCCCGAATAAATTCTTTTTTTTGTTTCCAAAAGAATATTGTTATGCTGCCGTGAACAGTGCACTAATGCTTTGAATCCGGTACCTACGGGTATCATCCCCCCCAGAACAACGTTCTCTTTCAGGCCTTTCAACCAGTCGATACGACCCCGGAGAGCTGCTTTTGCTAAAACCCGAGCGGTTTCTTGAAAACTTGCTTCAGATATAAAACTTTGAGTATTCAGAGATGCTCTCGTTATTCCCAATAATATAGCTCGATAACAGATCGCTTCTTCCAAAGCACGCCCCGTTCGCTCCGCTCGTAACAATCCAATAAGTTCGCCGGGTAAAAAAATATTAGACATTCCATCTTCTGAAACCAACACTTTTGATGTTATTTGACGTACAATAATTTCGATATGTCTATTATGGATTTGGACCCCCTGGGATCGATAAACCTTTTGGATCTTATTAACCAAAGAGATACGACTTTGCACTATAGTTAGCTCAGCACCAATTAAGAATCCCCAAGGAATCCCAAGAATTCTTGTTATACGCGCGTTCCAACCCTCAACTCTTTTTTCTAGGTTCATCGATATTGAATCAATCGAACGCACTTCTAACACTTGTTCTACTTTTGGAAGACCCTGCGTTATATCACCAGATCTTGATTTTTCATATATAAATGTAATTAATGTATCTCCTTCATAAAGGATTTCTCCATAATGCCCATGAACAGTTGCTCCTGGAGTAGCCAAATAAGGCTTAGCTGATCTTATTACTACAGAGCCAGCTTGAACAATTAAAACTTGACCTGATTTGAGGTGTGGTCCATTTGTGGCGATACATATATTTTCACAAATAAACTGCCCAAGACTCATTATTGTGGACATTTCCTCACAATAATTATGATGGATAAAATACCAATTCAAATTAAATGGATTCAAAACAATCTTACTGTCTGGATCAGGATTATAAATTTTCTCGTTTTCATCCATTAAATAAAATTTACGTACTTGAAAAGTCTGTTTTAAATTATCCAGTTTCAAATAGTTAGTTACCGAAATCGGATTATAAGTTATTAAATAGTAAAATGAATAAAAATTCGCAATTTGAAGGACTGTTCCTAAGGGTCCCAACGAATTCCTAATTGGAATTAGAGGATCTTTTTGAATGTGAATTGATTGCTTTATCACATTATGATATTTGATATCGTTGAATGGACCCATTCGAAAACAATTAGATGATGACAAAATTATCAAAGATTGGCATTCCTTATTTCTATTCAACAAGGTATGAATAGTTCCTTGATTTTGGCTAAGTGATTGTTGAACCCTTGCCTTGAAATAAATGGAGTAAAACGGATTTAGATTGGTGCGATCTGGACCATTATCAGAGATCAATCCTGGACTTGACGGAGCATTCCTTTTTCTGATATACGAAATATGGGATTGCACTAAGTCGATTCTTAGGAAATCTCGAATCATACCATTTGTACTTACTTCAACAAAGGAAGCACAGACCTCTTCGACGGAAGAACTTTTTTTGTCTTGGTCCCAATTTAAGACTAAACAAGTTCGAACTAATTGAATACTTGTGTCAGAAATACCCCGAAAGGGTTTGCCCTTTCCATAAAGGATATAATTGACAACTCGAAGGTGCATATTATCCTTTTCCCGCAGCAGATCCTGGGGGAAGAGTGTTGCTAAATTGATACCGTTCGCTATTTCATATGTGACTACGGGTCGAACCAAAACAAAATGCTTTTTCTTGGTAGGTGTGATCCGTTGGACATAGATCCATTTTTTCAATTTTTTTGATTCCCGGGTGTATTCCTTAAGTTCTTTTTTTCCCGTTTCCGGCGGTATCAAGATGCCACTGTGTCGGGATATCTTATCCGTTTCCCCAGGAAAATGGATATCCCCAGAAAAAATTTTTAGTTCAATCTTTTTTTTTTTTTTCTCCACTCGGACCAATCCGCCCACTTGGCTTCTTCTATTTAAAGCGATTCGGGTATCTACGCCAATGATACTATTATTCCGTACCATTACGTAAGAAGATTCGGGTAAAATATGCACTTCCTCGGGAATGAAAAAAAAGCGATCAATTTTCATTTGAAATTTTGGCTTAATTTTTTTGACTCCTCGATACTCAATCAAGTCCTCTTTTTTGACGATTGAATGCGCCCCTATAGTCCCATATTTAGTAATTCCTGAATTCTTTCTTCTGTATCGAGGATCATCAAAATAAGCAAGAATACTATTTTTACGGAAAATACCCTTTATGGGTATTTCAATCGAGATACCTGAATGGGGCATTAGTTCTTTCTCTTGTTCTTGAATGGATTGGAACGGAATGAGAAATTGATTTCTTCGCCTTTTTGCCAATAAATCAGAATTCTTGTGGAGAATTGCAGGATGTATGAGATTACAATGACCAATACCTATGATTCGATTAAATCCCGAATAATCCAAAATACCATCTTCTTTTTTATCAGAAAAATCTGACCTAACTAATTGGTGTCTCACTTGATCATTATTCACTGAGAGGCTAGAAATATATCTTCGTTCGACAGAATGAGAATGGATGTTCAGTTGATCTTGATCCTTGTGGAGTGAAAAAGAAACTACAC